TCTCTGGTCACAAGCGAAGGCCGAGATAACTACAGATTCTCTGTCCTTGCATGCAAGGAATAGAGCGACAGAAGTATTGAGAATCCAAGATAAGGTCACGGCAAGACGAGCCGTTTATCGTCACGATAGGTGCCAAGTGGAAGTGCAGTAATGCATGCAGCTGAGGCATCCTAACAGACCGAGAGATTTGAACCTCGTTCCTAAATGATCATTGGTTCCATCAGGCACTAGCCACCTATCCTCATTGTTCAATTGTTTGGCAACATCGACCCAAAAGCTCCGCCCTGTCCCTCAGTCCCCGCAGAGGATGGAAGGGCGGGGCAGGGGAGAGTTCTCTGCCTGGGAGGGACACCCCAGCTTCGATGCGGTGTCCCCCCCAGATTTGGAGCCTCACAATCACTAGCCGATACGCTCTTCTTCGTTCATTGGTTGATATTCTGGTGTCTTGGGCGTAGAGGAACCACACCAATCCATCCCGAACTTGGTGGTGAAACTCTACCGCGGTGACAATACTGTAGGGGAAGCCCTGCGGGAAAATAGCTCGGCGCCAGGATAGAGAAAAGCTTAACGCCTCCTATTCCCATTCCCATTCGAAGGTCGTCTTCTTCGGAACCTCATACAAACGAATTCCGACTCCTTTCTATCCTACTCCACACTTCGAAACGCAATACCTGCAAGGGAGACTCTTGCCTGGGAGTAGGAGCGGGCTTCCGCCTAACCCGGAATGGCTGGGGAAAGGAAAGGGCCTGTAGCTCAGAGGATTAGAGCACGTGGCTACGAACCACGGTGTCGGGGGTTCGAATCCCTCCTCGCCCATAACGGTTCTCTACCCGGTAGGTAGGGAAGCAGGCAGCGGTTGTGATTGGGGGAGCGGACGCAGAGCTATGGAACTTGGTTCTTCACGAAGGTGTAAGGTGCAGGTGTTCCGCCAAACAGAATGGTAACTGTTTTGTATAGTAGCCCGTAACCCGCAAATTTCTTTTTGACCTCCCGCAACTCTTCCTTACCGCCAGGCTTGTTGAGCGGCAGCAATAACACGCTCCTCATCACCACTAATATGCTTGCTCGCGGAAGTGGGTATGTGGCAGTAGCCCCGCCCCTCGTTTGCATCTTTCTGCTCGTGCTATCAATCGGCTAGTCGAGAGTAACTAATTGGAGCTATAGAACAAGATATTGTCCCGGCGTCAGGATACTGACGGCATGCATACAGAGACCGACCCATCAATGATTTTCGAGAGAAGGATCGGCACTCCGGAGAGTGCGTTGCTTCCATTCTCTTCCAGGACTACCGGGAAGTGGGTGGTGGGTACATCTTTATCCTCGTCCCCGGCTATTTCGCATTGATATAAGCAATGACGAGCAACGTTTCACTCATTCCTGACGAAGTGTCAAAGTAAGCCCTTAGATTATAAAAATATGGATCTCCTTGGGTAGGATTTGAACCTACGACCAATCGGTTAACAGCCGACCGCTCTACCGCTGAGCTACCCAGGAACAATGCGGAGAATTCAATCCTATGTACACTCGAAGACTCTTTTTCTTCGGACCGACCTATGACCAGTGCATGAACCGTTGGACGGAGCTTTCTCCGGAACTTCGCGTACACCCTAACCTCTATTATACGGAGAAGGGGTAACGATAGCAATCCCTTTCGCCCCCCCGTCGTTTGCCTACCCTTTCTGACTGACTAAAAGGTATGTGAAAAAAAGATGATGGAGTGAATGATTCTGTTTCAAAATAAAAACTAATAAAGATTCTTTCTATTCCATTAATATTCTTATTAATAATTAATAATCTGTCTCAATTGATTTTGATTTGATGTAAATTTTTCTTTGTGTCATGTCATCATTATTATGTATTATATAAAGGATTACGCATCATAGGCATAGGCATTTCATTTTTTGGAGGAAAATAGAGACCGAAGTATGAACGGAAAGAAACCTAAATATAAGCAAAAACAATTGATACCGAAAGGATTCTATTTCTTATTGGAGAGGATGCAGAAACCTCAACAGAACCCTCATTGGGAGAAAGCTTGTTGGGATAAAGATCATCAATATTTATTGAATAGATATTTATTGAATTTATGGACAAAATGGAATTTGGGATTGTTAACTGAAATCTTTTCCAATCGAGAACACAAGCTCTTCGACTTTCTATTTATCATTTGTTCCAATTCTTCACATCGAATCCATATATTCAATTTAGTGTTACTTTTCATATCACTAATCTTTCCATATCGTTCGAGTAAGAAAAGTGTGGTAGAAACAAACTATTTACATTTGTCAAAAAGAGTTTCTGTTACTCGTATGAACCACAGTAAATGTGAACGGGGAATGCAAGGCGAATCGAATACTTTAAAAAAAAAACATGCTTGTAAGAAAGATAATAAGAGAGATAATAAGAGAGATAATAGAATAATCTCGGAAGAGGATAAAGCAGCTATTAATAAAGATAAAAACTTTAATATTTTCAGTTCGGGGAAAGAATATGCTGATTTTCAGATATATTTCACTTTAAATTCGACTGAGAATAAGTATTTGGATTGCGGAAAAAATCTTTCTGAATGGCTTTTTCAGGGAGAATATATTAACCACGAACGTATCAATGAGCAACTAATAAACAATTCGACTATTCGACGGTATTTTCCTTCTGTTCTTACCGGGACGGAGCAAGATAAAATAGAATCAAATTTGTTTTCAAAGTTTTATTTGTCAATCTCTCAAGAATCTTTTGCGAAAGACATAGAATATGTAATAAATAATTTATTTCCGGGGGAAAGAGAAATCTTAATTGAGAATTTTCCAAAATCGATTCGTTATGCTTTTTTGGACATACTACTGATAGAAAAACTAGATATAGATTTTTATAGCACTAAAAGGTCTATCAAAAATATCAAATCATCTGAATTTTTTGGATATTCTATGCGATCAGATGACAATAATAGAATAGTTGATGTGTGGAATATAAGAAAATCCTAAAATATTTGTTTGAATCATTTCGTTCTTCTGGATGCTGGACCTAAAATTACTCGAAGGAATAAATGTGATATAAACATATTGGATTTGATTATATCTGTGAATCGTAGTACATGTTGGAATATTCTTTATCCATTCCGGTCTTCGCGCGAAGACAATGAACAATATATAAATATATTCTACAATTTTTTCCGATCCGAATCATTGGTAACAATAATAGATCGTTTCGTTTTATTAATTACCGAACCCGAACCTAATGAGTTTCGTGATCATAGTTATAAGAAGCTTATTTTTCATGTAAATCATATAATGGAAGAATTTTATAATGAAATATATATATTATTATCATTATCATCCAATGACAAGAATAAGTTAAACGATAGAAATTCGGGTTTTTTCTCATGTATTTCACCAAATAAAGGTATTACTGGTGAGAATAATGAACATCTACCTTGGATCATTCGGGAAAAATTGATAAAAACTCCTTTTAGGGAAAGTTTAGAAAGATCTTATATAGCAGATCGCGAAACTAATAAATTTATTAAAAATGAAATTCATATACATTTTAAAGAATTATTATTAAATAGATCATATTTAATAAAAAAATCATACTTTCTTTTAAAGAATCAAATTTATGTACTTTGGATAAAAAATGAAGGTTTGGGTAATGTCGCAAGGAATATAATTAACCGACATTTATTTAATTGGAGAGGAACTGAAAAAAAATGTTTTAATTATTCTAAGGTTTATAAAGACAATAAATATGTCAATTGGAATGCGAATGTATGTGAATGGTCCGATAAAACTGGGAATTTTACAGAATTCTTAAAGAATTTTGTTTCTTCTAAAAAGAACTTTTTTGGAATAGTATACAATGAAATGAGATCTTTCATTAATGAAAATTCGAGTGGTCGATATGTGAAACTTAATAACAATTACTTTAAGTTTTTTTTAATTCGTAAAAACTTTATAAAGGTGTTTGAGTTTCTGATTTATAAGTTCAAAGATTTTTTTTATACATTGAGTTCTTTGTCAAATTTCATTGATACTAGAAGTATTTATTCAAAAAGAAATGTTTTAGATAATCGTGAATTAGAATTTGAATTTTTGATCGATGAAAAATCAATAGCACCCTCGTCTCCGAATAGGATATCAGTAGATCAATTTATCATCGATGTATTCCACAACGAACTCAACAATGATATTGATTGCATAGAACCACTTGCTACTTTTTTTTCCATATTTAAGAATCAAGACAATTTGAATCCCGCAAAACTATTTAATGAGAGTTCCCTGAGAACTTATTTTTGTGGGGCAAATACATTAGAGTTTTCGGATTATTTGAATCATCTCCAATTGGATCCCAATAAGAGATGGTCTTTCTTCTTCCTCCGCAATACGAAGAAAAATCCTATTCGAAACTATGATCTTACATATGAACAATTATTAAATATTTTACCTATATATATATATCCTTCGTCTATCGTTGAAATAATATCTTTTCTATCGGAAAAGGAAATTTTTTCAATTATTCGATCACAGATATCCGAGATTTCTTCCCCTGAGTATCCAAAAAGAGGTTGTGATCAAATATTTGCATTTGTTTATAACTTATATAAATTAAATTCATTAACTGAAACTAATTCATTTAGTCGTGGAAAAAGAAATATTGACTTTATTAGAAACTTTCCTATTATAGCACCTTTAACGGAAAAACAAATAGTAAATTTCGAGATTACTTACTATTACCAGTCAATTCTCGCTACAAAGGAGTTTGATATTTTCTTGGGTAAAAGGACTTTAAACCCGAAACTGAGTCTTATTCAAAATAAATCTTACGAAAATAATGTGCTCTCTGAAATTTTCGGAGGGATTCGGAGTAGAACCGACGGGATGCTTTATCGGATCAAAGAATTGTTTGGAAGAGATAGTCTAATGGAAGATTCGAGAAACGGGATTGAAAACGAGGTTATGGATAGGGGAAGAACCAATTTAAATTTATTCAATTCCTTCGGAGAAAATGAAATTATTTCTTTATCATTTTTTTCACCACATCTAAAGGAATTAGTTAAAGAAATGAAAATGTATGTGATATCTCAAAAAGATGATGTTTCTAAAAAATATAAATTGCTCGAACCGTATATGCTGTGGTTTTTTACTCGTGAATGGTGGGAGTACTTTTATAATATATTCTTCTCAGAAGCATTTTCAAGGATATTACTAAACAGCAATTATCATATTTCGCGCACTGGGGATGTAGGAAAAATAAGAATTGAAATAGGAATTGGTGATCAACCAAACAAACCATTATTTAATTTTAAATTCAGAAGGTCATTAATAAATATAAATCATTGGAATGATGAATATTTATTAATAGGTTTTTTTATCCTTGTTCTCTTACTCTCTGAAAACTCGGACCATATTGACCTATGGAGACGCTTCGGAATATTTGAATACTTAACAAATTCTTTACAAAAATATCGTTTGGATGCGTTTATGTATCCCCATTTGGATACGATATATCATCATTCGAAATACCTTCATCCTTGGGTATTATATTATTCAACATTCTTTTATTGGATATTCTATTATTTGATATTATTCCATCATTTGATATTACCTCATCGGATATTCCATTATTTGTTTAGTAGAAGAAACAAATATAAGGATAAGGATAAGGAGTTTCCACTATTTTCTGATAAATATCAATTATTTTTGGAAAGAGATTAATAAATATTTATCCACAAATGAAAAAATTAAAATATGGTTAAATAATAATGAAAGCCCGGACCCTTTTTCGATAGAGAAAGAATTATTGATTCGGTCCCTAATAACAGAAAAAAATGTTTTTCAGTATGGATCGAATACTACTTATCGTAATTCATTGAATAATTATTTTGGTTATCGGATTACTAATAAAGAAGGGCTTTATTACTTAGTATATTTGGCTGAAAGCTATAAGAAGGATCTAATGAATTACCCGCTTAATCAATTTGATTCAGCGGAATCTCGGGGTTTCCTCGCGTTTCAGCAAAGAATGACTTCATTGAATCTTAAATCTAGAATGATTTCTGCTCCATTCGAATTAGGATTATCCCTTTCCAAAGGGATTTTACTAATAAGTACCACGGAAACGGAAATAGAAAGATCATCATATTTAATAGAAGATCTAGCAGTAGACTCTTGTGTTTCTTTAATACAAATATCTATGAGGTATTTGTATAAAGAGGATTATTCATATAGATGTGATCATTACATTATAGAGAATGAGATGACACTTTTTATGAGAATTCTGTGCCGATTAATTTCTATCTTGGAAGCAGTGAAAAAAATGCCCCCCTCCATAATATGGATCAAAAATATTCATGAAGTGAATGATATCATAGTTAAAACTCAACTAGAACCTAGTAAACCTAGTGTTGAAGTATTATCACTTCAATTACATTTATTATTAATATCTTTCACTGAGATTGCCAATAATACTTCTAGTAGTATGATTGTTATTGGTTCAACTCATCTTCCCGAAAAAATGGATCCATCTCTAATATGTCCAAATCGATTAGATAGATTAATAAATGTTCGAATGCTTAGTATCTCAGAACAGCAGAAGGGATTTCCTATTCCCCTATGTAGCAAATGTTCTTCTCATCTAGAGAATATTGATTGGTCTTTTCTCAATGAGTTTGGATATGGAACCTTCTCTTATTACGCATTACGAGATTTAGAATCAATTGCTAATGAATTTTTATTATTCGGTATTTCCCGTGATGAATGGGTTTTCTGCAATAATAAAATCAGAGCTTTTTTCTATGGACAAATCATTCCCAATGACGTTTTTTACAAAGCTTTTGTTGATAGGTTTTTCGATTGCGAAAAGTATATAGATATTAGTCGAAATTACGAAAAACATCTTTATAGAGTAGGAAAGGCTATTGAGAACATAGTTATAAGAAGTATTAAAACGAGCCCTCTATGTGAAGGTAAATCTACTGACATTTTTTTGAAAGGCAATTTTGATGATTTGTTTAAATATTTAGAATCTTCTATTACCGAAAACACTATAAAAGAATTTACTATATTATCCTATATTCTGGGGTGCTTGGCTGGATTAGCAGCTCGAGATTCTTGGTTTATATCGGAAGATAAAGAAGAAAATTCGATTTTTTTCGAGGATGAATATGAAAATTCTTTCGATATAGCCTGTTCTTTTTCGGAGAATCTTTTGGTAGAATTTCCATGGTTGGAAACACATCAAGATAATTCTATTAATAATGAAATCAATAATAAAGTAAGATTTGCTTCTCATCCTGAAACAAGAGTTCCTATGATTATAATGCAAATGCAAAAATTTTATACTTTTTCATACAGGAGGGCGGTGAGAAGATACGGAATGGCGACCGATACAGCTTTTACTTTCAATAAACGGCGTCTCGATTTTTTTTGCGATAACTTATATTGGATAGGAATACCGGATAAATTCTTTCAATTTGAATCTGAAATAGCAGCACTTTATGGAAAGAATATAACGAAACCGCTTTTCTGTTTCAAATCTATTTTTTATTATCCTTTTCGTTATGGTTATAAGAGGTTCTCATATGAAGAATCACTGAAAATCTTAGAGATAATAGAGTCCCAAATGGAAGAGGTTTTATTTAAAGAACAATCTGTAATATTTGAGATCCCTCCATCGACAAAATATCAATTATCTTATGAACCATTGTTATTCATGAGGAAACGATTCGTCTGGGATCCCACAGATTTATCAATATTTGAAAAAAAACCCCCTGTTTTATTTTCACTTCGAGAATTATTTGTGGATAAAGAAACGATAAAACAGCTTTATATTATTTACGAAGAAAAATTTAAAGTTTTAAAGGTGGGAAGAGATTTCAGAGACTTTTCTGTTTATTATAAAGAGGAAGAAGAAGAGGAAGATGAAGAAAATTTAAAAGATGAAAATGAAGATGAAGATGAAGAAAATTTAAAAGATGAAGATGAAGAAATAAATAGCAAAAGTAAATTGGAAAATAAATTCGAACGGAATTTTGGTGTCCTACTCGAATATGTATACGGAAAAAAATCCGAAGTTTTGTATGAACCCTGGTTGATTGAATCTTCGTCAAAGAGTGATTTGTTTTTTATTCGTCTCGAATCATTGAATAATTACGAAGAATGGCTTGACGTAAATAGTTCATTATATACTTTCATTCATAGTACTCTTTTTGAAAGTCACAAATATTTATCAAATTTATTTATATCTAACAGAATGTCATTGAATAATATAATGAAAATGCTTCTGAAGGATAGAAATATTTTTCAAAAGGAAATTGAAACTTTACTTTAAAAAAAAAATTTCCATATCGAACCCAGAAAAATAATTAACAAAAAGATTTTGTAAAGAAAGCGCTTCATTTACCTCCGTGTAGGCGTAGGCTAGGTCGCCCCTACAAAGTTGGTTATGTCTATCCATGAGATAGTAGGCATTAAGGAAGTGGGAAATCAATATCGAGAATTAATTATCATAATATTGACTATGAATTATGAGAAAGCTACAAGAATAGTCGCTTAAGAAGAATATTCAATTAATAAAAGATAAAAATAAATTAAAAAAAATAGGATATTTTCAAAACGAAAGTGGCAGTTCATGGGAAAGGTGGAATCGGTAAATCAACGACAAGTTGCAATATTCCAATTGCTTCAGCAAGACGTGGTAAACGAGTTTCACAAATTGGATGTGATCCTAAACATGATAGTACTTTTACCCTTACAGGATTTTTGATACCTACCATTATAGATACTTCACAATCCAAGGATTATCATTATGAAGATGTTTGGCCCGAAGACGTAATTTATAAAGGTTATGGGGGGGTTGATTGCGTGGAAGCGGGAGGACCACCCGCAGGAGCTGGGTGTGGAGGATATGCAGTAGGAGAGACTGTTAAATTGTTGAAGGAATTAAACGCTTCTTATGAATATGATATTATTTCGTTTGATGTATTAGGTGATGTAGTCTGTGGAGGTTTTGCTTCTCCATTAAATTATGCAGATTTTTGCATTATAATTACAGATAATGGATTTGACGCATTATTTGCAACTAATCGTATTGCTGCTTCTGTTGGGGAAAAGGCGCGTACACACCCACTTCGCCTGGCGGGCTTGGTAGGAAATCGCACATCGGAAAGAGACCTTATTGATAAATATGTAGAAGCTTGTTCAATGCCCGTATTAGAAGTATTACCTCTCATTGAACATATCCGAGTATCTAGAGTGAGGGGTAAAACATTATTTGAAATGGTTGAATCTCAGCCCTCTCTTAACTATGTTTGTGATTTTTATTCAAATATAGCGGACCAAATATTATCTAAACCAGAAGGAATTGTACCGAAAGAAGTTTCCGATCGAGAATTATTTAGTTTACTTTCCGATTTTTATTCAAATCCTATCGGGAATAGGGAAGAGAAAAACGATCGAGAGAATTCGCTTGATTCTATGATAATAATTTAAGACTTAAATTATTTTGTTCATTAATCAAAGAAATATATCTATGTCAGTGAAAACATCTGAAACTCTCACTTTTGAATGCGAAACAGGTAACTATCATACTTTTTGTCCCATTAGCTGTGTAGCTTGGTTATATCAAAAAATTGAAGATAGTTTTTTTCTGGTGGTAGGTACAAAAACATGTGGTTATTTCCTGCAAAATGCCCTCGGAGTTATGATCTTCGCGGAACCCCGTTATGCCATGGCAGAATTGGAAGAAGGAGATATTTCAGCTCAATTAAATGATTATGAAGAGTTAAAAAGACTTTGTTCTCAAATAATAAAAAATAGAAATCCTAGTGTTATTATATGGATCGGTACTTGTACCACGGAAATAATAAAGATGGATTTGGAGGGCATGGCACCAGAACTGGAAAATGAAATCGGGATACCAGTTATAGTAGCGAGAGCAAATGGACTGGACTATGCCTTCACTCAGGGAGAAGATACTGTACTAGCTGCTATGGTACATCGTTGTGCCGAACGAGATTCCTCTTTATTAGGTGATGAACGAAACCAAACCGTACAGAATCAAGCTTTACAAGATTCCTTTTTCTTTCCCGGGAATAAGGAAGAGACTCTCGAACCTATTATGAATCCTAAGAAAAATCCTCCTTTAGTTCTCTTTGGATCCCTACCTTCGAGCGTTGCTTTTCAACTTGGTTTAGAATTGAAACGCCAATCTATTCAAATATCAGGTTGGTTACCTGCTCAGAAATATAACAATCTTCCATTATTAGGCGATGGGGTTTACGTTTGTGGTGTTAATCCATTTTTGAGTCGTACAGCAACAACTTTAATGCGACGTCGGAAATGCAGATTGATTGGAGCACCCTTTCCTATCGGTCCCGATGGAACACGTGCTTGGATTGAAAAGATTTGTTCTGTGTTTGACATTGAACCTCGAGGCTTAGGGGAAAGGGAGGAACAGGTGTGGGAAAGCTTGGAAGATTATCTCGATTTGGTACGCGGAAAATCCGTATTCTTTATGGGAGACAATCTTCTAGAAGTATCTCTAGCACGATTCCTAATTAGGTGTGGAATGATTGTTTATGAAATTGGTATTCCATATATGGATAAACGATACCAAGCTGCTGAATTAGCATTTTTACAGAATACGTGTGGGAACATGTGTGTTCCCGTGCCACGAATCGTAGAGAAACCAGATAATTATAATCAGATACAACGTATGCGTGAGTTACAACCTGACTTAGCCATCACTGGGATGGCTCACGCTAATCCATTGGAAGCAAGAAAAATTAATACCAAGTGGTCAGTCGAATTTACCTTTGCTCAAATTCATGGGTTCACCAATGCAAGAGATATTCTTGAACTTGTTACTCGTTCATTACGACGTAATAATGGTTTAGAAGATTTTGGTTGGACCAGCTTAGTGAAAAAGGATAAATAATTTAAGAATGTAATAAAATTTTTTAATTTATGAAATATTTGGAGAATCTAAACAGAAAAAACTTATTAATCAGTAAGAATGTTATATAAAAGATTTTATTAACAAGTTTATTGTTCTTAAATATTTGTATTTATTTATATATAAAGGAAAGGAACAATACTAGTGTAGTGTGGTCTGTATATGCGGAAGTGAATGCTTTTCGCTTTGTTCTACGTATCAATAACGAGATATACAACATATATCTTGTTATTGGTATATATCTCATCGTAATTCATATGAAGGCAGTGAATCAATGGAGGTATTTGTCTTTCCAAAGGGACAGGTATATTGGTATCTCAGAAAAAAAACTGGACGACCTTAAGATAGGTACTAAAGTCCTATTTTTCATACGGATATATATATAGATAATAATGAAGATGCTATAATAATTTATGATTCTGTATCATCCCCATGCTTAGAGTATTCCCGGATGGTCCGAATCCGGAGACATTGATGAATCACGAGGATTCGAAGATATAAAAACATCTCTTCAACGAATTAATAACACAATATTTTTATTCACTAACACATGACAAAACAAATGGTATATTTATATGTGATAACAAAGTCTTCAATATTATGATTAAATCATACATAAAATGTTTGGACCGTAGATACCTATCCCGATTTCGGACCTATCCTTTAATATATATATATTAGTAAAAAAAAGTAAATTCATGAGGTAATGGTCATTGATTAAGAAAGCGGAGGAATCCATATCAGTGCGCCATTGCTACTCCAATTCTTGAGATTATATCTACTTAATCAATCCTTGATTTTGATTTCTTATCTTTTTATCTTTTAAAAATCTTTCTTTGACCAAGAATATATTTTAATTTTAAATATGAAGATCATAGTCATATTTCATCATTATATTATTAATAATATGAACATACCTGATATTAATCCGAATAAATAATAAGATATTCTTCCTCCTTCTCCATATCTCAATACTTCCCCTCCGAAAAAACTTGAGATACCGACGCCATTGACAATCCCATCGAGGATCCGTTGATCAGGAAAAGAAATTATTTCGGCTAATGTTCGTGTACCTCAAACAAATACCGTATTATAATATCCATCTATATAACCTCGGGAATACGACCAATTGTATAAGGAACTTGGAAAATAACCTAAAATTCCTTCTGATTGAGGATCCGTTTCTTCTTGTAGGTTCCGCGAGAGAAAGAGAGGTCCATAAAGAATAAGAGCAATAAATATTCCCAAAAATGCTGTACCAACCGAAGTAGTTGCATTTATCCAGAATTCTTCAGAATCCATTTTATGAGAATAACTCAATGATGGATCCAGCCAATAGGATAATAAATCAAAACCCATTTTTTCTTTAGAAAAAGGAACTCCTATAAATCCAATGAACAAGGTGGGTATTGTTGGCACGAGTAAGGGGAATAACATTATATTATTCGATTCCTTGGGATATAAAGGATATTCTTTCTGAGAATAATGAGTCGAAACAGGATTCTCCATCTCTTTCTCACCAGATTCTTCAATATTCTCTAGAGGATTAAATAATTCTTTCGAACCCTTTTTATTTTTTACGAATGACAACGCAAAATCCATTCCCTTACCAGATTTTATAGTTTGATTTTCCTCCCATATAGAAACAGAAGGAGAAATAGAATGTTTGTTGGATGGGTTGGCACGAAAATCTCCTTCGGGAGTGGGGAAATACATACGGAACATATAGAATCCAGTTAGTCCTGCTATAAACCAAGCCATCCACCCGAGAATGGGAAAGTATAACCGACTATCGGCAAGAATCTCATCTTTGGACCGAAAACAAGCAAAAGGTGGAATACCGCAAGGAGAGAGTGTGCCTAGAAGAAAAGTGGTTCCTGTAATTGGCATGTATTTTCTCAAGCCACCCATAAAAGCCATATTTTGGCTTTTATCGGGACAATATCCAACAATAGGTTCCATAGAATGAATGACCGATCCGGATCCAGGAAATGATAGAGCCTTAGAATAAGCATGCGTAATAAGATGGAACAGAGCAGCTCGATAAGAACCTATACCTGGGGCTAACATAATGTAACCTAATTGGGACATTGTAGAATAAGCTAAGACTCTTTTAAGATCTTTTTGAGCAAGAGCTATTGTGGCTCCTAATAGGGCTGTTATTCCACCTATCCGAGAGATTAGGCTCATCATAAGGGGTAAAGCTTTGAAGAGCGGGAACATTCGAGCCACGAGAAAGATTCCCGCTGCTACCATAGTAGCAGCATGAATAGGGGCTGAAATAGGAGTGGGTCCTTCCATAGCATCAGGCAACCATACATGAAGTGGAGATTGCGCGGATTTAGCTACTGAACCTGGGAATGGGGAGAGAGCACAGAAGGTAGCAAAAAATAAACTAACTTCATGATTGGCGAGCAACTTATTAAATAATTCAGATAAATCTTCAAATTCGAAACTGCCTGTTATCCGATAGGAACCTGAGATTCCCAATGATGATCCGGAATCTCCTACACGATTAGTTATAGAAGCTTTTTGACGAGCATTAGCTGCATTAGGTCGAGTGAACCGAAAACCTATTAATGAATAAGAGCACATTCCTACTAATTCCCGAAAGATATGAATTTGTATTAGATTGGGACTAAGAACCAATCCTGGCATGGGGGCATTGGAGAGACTGGGATAAGCGAAGAACCTTAGATATCCTTGGTCATGAGGCATATAACTGTCACTGTGAATCGTAACCATAACTCCTATAGTAGTAATTGGTACTGACATAATGGGAGTGAGTGGATCAATCAAATAACCTACTTCCAAAGTAACATTTTTATTGTGAATCCAAGACCATAAGTATCGATAAATGGGATTACCATTAATTTGTTGCCAAGAAAGGTGGGGAGGAATGAACATAGCTGTGCCTAGCAGTGAAATGCTGATAATGGCATATATACGACGAAGATTTTTAGTTGCCTTTGGAAAGAAAAACAATCCCAATCCTATTAGAATGGAGGATATAAGTGGAAATAAAGGCACCATCCAAGCATGATATATTAGTTTCATAGAAGATTCTTTCGGGAATGAAACTATTTCATTTTTGGTTTATAATTTACGGTATGGGGGAAGAAAAAAGGGAATAAGTGAATGATGAAATTATATCCCATTTATTCAAAATCTTTATTCGAATGAAATTTGGATCAATAAAATTGATTCTTCTTCATTCAAAAAAATAACTGAAATATTACTAAAAAAATTTTTCTTATTATAAAGTAATGAGTTATTATAAAGCAATGAGATTTTACATGTATCTCCCTAATCAAGAGATATTTTCCATTTCTATCAGAAAATTAGTTGTTCGTAGCAAAACTTGATGAAGGATGGAACAATTGGAAAGGAAATATTTGCTTGTTCTACTCCAGTTACTAACATTTAATTTCGATTTTCCAATCTATAACCATTTCCTATTTATAAATCCAATTTTGTAATGAATGCATACGCAGTAATTGAAACCGGAGGTGAGCAAATCCGAGTGGAACCAGGAAGATTTTATGATGTTCGTCATTCCGCGTCATTGAGACCAAATCTCTCGAGCCCAAATACTAAAATATTAATCTATCGAGTATTAATGATTTATCATGAATCTACCATAAATCTTGGACATCCCTGGTTGGGAGGTGCAGTAGTCAAAGGAAGAATTCTGCAGTCCCATCTTGAAAACAGAATTACCATTCATAAAAAGCGTTCTGGAAAGAAAACATGACGTAAGTTAGGACATCGACAAAATTTGGTTCGATTTGTAGTGGATTCCATCTGTCCAAATGGGAAAGATTTATATGAATAAATTAATTATTCATATGACACGATTCCCAATATCAAGATTATTGGAAGCCTTTATTTTCTAAGCGTAAATCCTTCAATTATTTTAAAAAATGACTATACACAAACTATACATGTTTCTGCAAAAATATACATATATATAGAGGCATTCCTCGTTATGGCGGTCCCAAAGAAGCGTACTTCTAAATCGAAAAAGAAAAGTCGTAAAACTGTATGGACAGAAAAAGCTAATCGGGCTGCGGTAAAAGCTTTTCCTCTAGCTCAATCTATTTCAACTGGTCGTTCCAATAGTTTTTACTATACAACAAAATAAAATCCGAATAATCTGAAATTGAATCCATTCATAAATCAGATGAATTACGACATAGATATAGATAAAGATACTGTATCTTCTAAAGAAAATGCTCCCGTGTATGGAAAAAATAATTCTTCCATACAAAAAAAGAATAGTTTAATTTACGAATTTCTGGATTTTATTAAGCTATAACTATATATGAAATATTATATATATAATAGAATAATCTTTTTCAATAAGATAAGAATATTTGATATGAAAATCCTTTTCTATACTTCTCCCTTTATAGATCCGGAATAGCTTTTATCTTTCCTTCCTCTCCACTAAGTTTAAAGATGTTCATTCTGTTATAAAGCCCAATGAAAAGATTCTTCTCGGAGCAGCGGGATTTGAACCCACGACCTCCATCACCCCAAGATGATACGCTACCTAGCTGCGCTATGCTCCGTTACAACAGAATAATTCATTATAATATTCTAATTAGTGAAAGTTTATATTTAAGATTACCATATAATTTAATTATAATGTTATTTGACATTTTAGTATAAAGCATGCTATTATGTTCTACGACGAGCCGCCATGGTGAAATTGGTAGACACGCTGCTCTTAGGAAGCAGTGCTAAAGCATCTCGGTTCGAATCCGAGTGGCGGCATCTTTGCACCTATAAAATAAAAATAGATTGATTCTTCATTAAATTAAGATCTTTTTACATTTGGAATTTAAGATCTATTCATCTTATTTATTTATAATATAATAAATCAATCTGTGAAATGAAATTTTTTAATTAGTTCATTCCAGAATAATAATGTAATGTAAAAAATTTAAATTATTACGATACTCAGAACCTTGGAACATATATTAGCTCACACATCTTTCTTTCTCCTTTTTTCCGTCACCCTTCTTTATTGGGGAAAATTGGTCTATATAAGAAACAAGAAACTGAGCAATTTAGGCCGAAGAAGCGTGATAATTACTTTTATTTGTATAACAGGATTTCTATTAACTCGCTGGCTTTACTCCGGGCATTTACCATTAAGTAACTTATATGAGTCATCTATGTTTCTTTCATGGAGCTTCTGTTTAATTCATACGGTTCTGATTCGGAGCCAGAATGATTGGTTGGGTACAATTACTGCACCAAGTGCTATGTTAACTCATGGTTTTGCTACTTTAAGTGTTCCCAGAGAAATGCAGCAATCCACAGTCCTAGTGCCTGCTCTACAATCTCATTGGTTAATGATGCATGTAAGTATGATGATGTTCAGTTACGCAACTCTTTTATGTGGGTCCCTATTAGCAATAGCTCTTTTGGTCATTACATCAAAAAATAATATGGATACCCCAATAATTACTTCCGGTATAGACTCATCCATCTGGTCCTCCTCCTCAGAAAAGAGCAATGAACGGGGAGAGTGCGATTCACCAAACACTCCCTTTCTGTTATCTATAAATTCTCGTGAAGACCAATTGACTCAACAATTAGATCATTGGAGTTATCGAATTATTAGTCTAGGCTCTCCCCTTTTAACCTTAGGTATTCTTTCTGGAGCAGTGTGGGCTAATGAAGCATGGGGATATTATTGGAACTGGGATCCCAAAGAGACTTGGGCTTCAATCACTTGGCTTATGTTTGCAACTTATATGCATACTAGAGTAACTAAGAGTTGGCGAGGTAAAGAACCAGCAATTGCAGCTTCCTTGGGGTTTTTCACAACTTGGATTTGTTACTTAGGAGTTAATCCCTCAGGAAAAGGTTTACACAGCCATGGATGGTTAAATTAATCCAGGATGTAATTTAAAGTGCACCTTGCTTTGTTTCGTCGATCAAAAGAAAATAATTTTCGAGATTCTATGAAATTGTAAAAATCACTATTTGAAATAAATAATTGTGAAAATCAAATAGTGATTTTTATAATCTGTATTTATTACTCAGAAGTAATCAAACTCTTAACTACCGCTTCCGGAGATCCCAGGATAGAATAAAATCCACCTTGCTGTTCCACAAGGGTAAGACCAGATCGGGATAAAAACCAATGCCTACTATAGGCAACAAAAAGCGAATTAGAATGAGAATCTCTCGTGGTCCAGAATCCATGATGTGGGAAATCGGAGCATTAGAAACCTTATATCCATAGAACATTTGACGTAACATGGGCAACGAGTAAATAGGGGTTAAGATTATTCCAATTGCTTCTATTACGGTAATAATTATTTTTGAAGTAAAGGAGTAGTTTCGACTACCAACCATTCCCAAAGAAACCATTAATTCTGATATGAAGCCACTCATGCCCGGTAATGCGAGAGATGCTACTGGAAAGCTACTAAACATGGTGAATGTTTTAGGCATTGAAACAGCTATTCCCCCCATTCGGTCAATGAAAAGGGTACGTATTCTATCATAACTTGTTCCTGCCGAAGAAAAAAGGGCAGCACCAATTAATCCGTGAGGAATCATCTGTGGAATAGCTCCATTAAGGCCTATATCCGTTACGAAACCAATACCAATAGGTACGAAACCCATATGAGATACTGATGAATAAGCAATTCTTCTCTTTAAATTACGTTGACTTAAAGGGATTGGAGCTGCATAAACGATTTGAATTGCTCCCACTATTACTAACCATGGGGAAAATATGGAATGGGCATGGGGCAATAATTCCATATTAATCCGAATTGGTCCATATCCTCCCATTTTCAAGAGAATCCCAGCTGGAAGCATACATGTACTATAATGTGCTTCCCCATGAGTATCTGGCAACCAGGTGTGTAAGGGAAAGATTGGTAGTTTCACAGCATAAGCTACGGGGAAGCTTAGGTATAAGACTATTTCTAATACTATAGGATAGGATTTATTAGCTAAATTTTGAGAGTCCAATGTTGGTTCATCAGATCCATAGAGACTCATAGTTAAAGCTCCTATTGGGAGAAAAATGGAACCACCTGCAGTGTACAAAATAAATTTTGTGGCTGCGTATAGACGCCTTTTCCCCCCCCACATGGACAAAGGTAAGTGAACAGGAATTAGTTCCGGCTCCCACATAAAAAAAGAAAGTGAAGTATCTTGCGGAGCGGATGATCCTACCTGGCCGCCGTACATTGCTAACATCGAGAAATGAAATAATCGTGGACTTCGGGTAACTGGCCAAGCCGCTGAAGTAGCTAAAGTAGTAACGAATCCTGTCGATGAAATAAGCCCAATGGAAAGTCCATCAATCCCCAATCTCCAATGAAAATCAATGGGATTTATCCAATTATAATCTTCTTTCAATTAAATAAATGGATTATTAAAATTGAAATGATAACAAAATATATAGGTTATTAAAAGGAACTCTGACAAGCAAATGCCTGAAGTATACCATCGAACAATCTTATTCCCCCTATAGGGGAATAATGGGATTGATGAACCCGCGGGTATAGGTAAAGGAACAATTATTGTTAGCCAAGGATAGTTGCTCGTGATGAGGATAGGGGGATTTTGAACAGAAAACCCATTCCCAAGATTTTGTTTGAGTATGGGTCTTTATCGAATGAGTACGAATTCCTATTTATTAAAAGAATAGGTTAAACCTTTCAGAAAGAGCCAACCATTCTTTTTCCATAGTATCTATCGGTCAATAAGCTAAACCCGTACTGCGAGTCGTCTCGGATCCCAAATAAACGCGTACACTCAGAAAATCTGTTGGACAAGCGGATTCGCACCTTTTACAACCTACGCAGTCTTCTGTTCTGGGAGCAGGAGCAATCTGGTTAGCCTTACATCCATCCCAAGGTACCGTTTCTGATACATCCGTGAGGCAAGCTCTTACACATTGGGTACAACCAATACATGTATCATAAATCTTTACTGAATGTGCCATTGGATCTATTGATTTCCAACAATACCGGGAGATACCATGAGCCTTAAATTTACTAAGATTTTACCGATGTATTGCTAATGGCAATATTATACCGATAAAATCCATTTGATGAATCTTTGTATTAATGAATATTTGGAATATAAAACTTTGATTATTTATCGATTCTGAATGAAACCGATTCGAATTTTTTAGACTTTACTTAATACAACTTAATCATTTATATTAACCACTAGCATAACAAATAAATGAATTTTATATGAAATAATCTCTATTTGTTTATAAATCGGAATGACATATCAAATCTTTATATATCCTTTTCAAAAGGTGAAGAAAAAAATAAAATATATCCAGATTTGTAACTTTATTACCATTTTAACAAATTGAATTGATCAATACGAATTGATTTTCTGTTGCGATAGATAGCTAGAACAATGGCTAATCCAATAGCTGCTTCAGCAGCTGCAATAGCTACAATGGAGATGGAAAAAATCTCTCCTTTTACTTGTTGAATGTCCAAAAAATTGGAAAATGTGACAAGATTTATATTAACTGCATTGAAAATTGACTCGAGACACATAGGTGCTCTGATCATACTCCGACTCGTGATTAATCCGTAAATGCCAATACAGAATAGGAAAGCACCTGGAATAAGTGCATGTTCAAGCATGATCAATTAACTCCTTATGGATCCTAAGGTTCTTAAGTATAAATAAAAGTTAAGTAAGTATAAAAAAAAAGTTTTTATAGTACTCATGAAACGAAAAAATCATCTTTAGCCTATAACACCTCACTCTCCTCCAGTTCAAACATTTTCCCTCGGCGAGCCGTAGTAATAGCTCCTACTAGAGCAACCAAAAGAACTATAGAAAGAAGTTCAAATGGAAGCAAAGAATCGGTTAATAAATGGGATCCAATACGTTGAACGTCATCTGTTAAAGGTTCTTCCACGATCCCACCCGGTAATACAATTAAGGATACTCTAGACCATGATGTATCTAGGATCATAATGATCGGTAGAAAAAAAAGACTTATGCAAAGTGCTAAAGTAATTCCATCTCCTGCAGTCCGGTATGTAGAAAGATGGAAAGATTGTGGCTCATTCGTTGACGTAACAGCAGATACAATTGAAACATTTACGGCTCCTACATGAATCGAGATTTGCACAGCAGCTACAAAGTCCGCATTCAGTAAAAGATATGGAGGGGATATACAAGCGAAAACTGATCCTGAAAGAGGAGCGGAATAAACTATATTTGTGAGCGATACTACTCCTGGACCTCCTAATATGGGACCTGACTCTAAGGAGACAAAAATAGCCTCATGAATTGGTTCAGGTAAATTGATCATGTTCGCAATAAACGAAAGTCCTCTCTTTCAGGATCCTATTCACTGACTCAAAAAAATTACCCTGTTTCTATATAATTATATTCCGAGTTAATTCAGAAAGAAACTCTATATTTATTGTTTTTTCACCCCTTTTTTCCGCTTCTCAATCGAACTCGATGTGAGAATCAGTTACATCTCTTGAATCGAGATGTCCTTCCATAACTCCCTTAGATAAATAATTTAAACTTGGAATAGCTTGAATTGTAGAATCTTTGATCACTGATATGGGCAAACGTCCTAAAGCAATCTGATCATAATTTAATTCATGACGATCATAGGTCGAAAGTTCATATTCTTCAGTCATTGACAAACAGTTCGTGGGACAATATTCGACACAGTTTCCGCAAAATATACAAACTCCAAAATCAATACTGTAACTTTTCAATTGTTTCTTTTTCATGTTCCTTTTCAATTCCCAATCAACAACAGGTAGATTAATTGGACATACACGAACGCATACTTCACAAGCAATACATTTATCAAATTCAAAGTGAATACGTCCACGAAATCGCTCTGATGGAATCAATTTTTCGTAGGGATATTGAATGGTCATAGGTAAACGATTCATGTGATCCAAGGTCACCATAAAACCTCGACCGATATACCTCGCAGCTTGAATTGCTTGTTGACTATAATCCCGGAGTCCATTCACCATGGAAAACATATGGTAGATACCCTCGAATAAATTATTCAATTTTTTTTTTTTTTTATCCAACTCATAAGATTGAATAAATATATAAATTATAAATGTGTTTATTATAGAATCTTATTCACATAAATAAATTATAGTGAAAGAAGTTGAAAAGAAGCTGTTAATAATAAATTACCCAGGGCGACAGGCAAAAGAAATTTCCAACCAAGATCCAATAATTGGTCCATTCTCACTCTGGGTAAGGTCCATCTTGCCATGATAGAAATGAACAAAGATAAATAAGCTTTAGCTAATGTAATAGTAATTCCTATTGCAATATTGATAACCTCACCAGTTCCATCAGTTGAATTTAATTTTAAGTGGTCGAAAACTGGTAAGAAAGGGATAGAAAAGTTCCATCCGCCCAAATAAAGAACCGTTACGAACAATGAAGAAGCTAATAGGTTTGGATGAGAAGCAACATAGAATAGGCCGAATTTTATACCTGAGTACTCGGTTTGATAACCTGCTATCAATTCTTCCTCTGCTTCTGGTAAATCAAAAGGCAATCTTTCACATTCCGCCGGGGAAGGAATAAAAAAAGCTACGGAACCTATAGGTTGACGCCACAAATTCCATCCCCGAAAACCATATTTGGACTGCGCCTCGACTATATCAACTGTACCCAAGCTGTCGGATAATCATAGTCGATGTTGGCATCACTGTTAGCATCTCTATTCCAGAACCGTACATGAGACTTTAGCTTCATACGGCTCCTCGATGGCTATCGAGAAACAAAAATTTAATGATAAATTTTCATAATCAATTGAACCAATGAGATTCTGTCTGCTATAACAATAGAAGCTTTCGAATCTATCTCAGCCTTTACAGTTTTTTTGTTAGTGCTAACTCAAGTCTCTCAGTAGAAGAAGATTTTATATTCTCTATAGGATAGAATTTACTCATGCTCATTTATGATATGAGAGGTGAGAACTGTATGAAGGATTACTTCGTTCCCGATAGTCATTCGTTTAGTAGATAAGGATATACTCCAGATCGGGGTCCTGGGGAAGTACTACTCGGTCGTCCCTACCAACGTCAAGTCCTAATCCCGTTATTAAGAATATCTATAAAAGATGCTTTTTTTACTAATCTTTCGCGTATCTTAGTGTTCCTGACCATCTACTCCTGCCTAATCCTAAGTATGATAGTAATAACTTCATACATTTTATCTTTTGCCCCCGCTGTCGGGCCCCGATAACTAATCTTGAACCCGGGTACACAGTTTTTCCTGCGTTCCGTACGCTTTCACTCTCGCACATAGAGGATGGGACTCGATCCTATTACTGCAAATGAAGAAGCTGTTTGATCTCACCCATATGACTATCTAGTTTTCTAGGATAAGAGGAAAAACTATCTCATCCTTTTAATTGACTCTCTTGTGAAAGAGGTTTAGTATTTCAACGAATCACACGTAGGGATATAGATAACACGCGTAAAGCTAAAGGAATTTCATAACTAATGGATTGAGCAGCGGCTCGAAGACCACCCGAAAAAGAATATTTATTATTTGATCCGTATCCTGCCATGAGGGGTCCGAGAGGAGCAATACTTGAAACAGCGATCCAAAAGAAAACACCTGTACCAAGATCAGCTAGAATAATGTTGTGGCCAAAAGGAATTACTAAGTAACTTAGAAAAACTGGTATGATCACCACAGCCGGTCCGATATTGAATAACCATAAATCTCCCCTGGATGGAATAATATCTTCCTTCAATAGTAGCTTTATTCCATCTGCCAGAGCTTGAATAATTCCCAAAGGGCCAGTATATTCAGGTCCAATACGCTGTTGTATCCCTGCAGATATCTTTCTTTCAAGCCATATAATGACTAGAACTCCCATCGTAACTCCTAATACGAGAGTGATGATGGGGATGATAATCCATATAAAACCGAATAAATCTCTTGGAAATCCTAATCTATGGAATAGATTGATAGCTTGTTCCTCAATATCTGTATTAACCACCGTTTCAACGATCAACCTCTCCCATGATAATATCTATACTACCTAGAATTGTCATAATATCTGCCAATTTCACTCCCTTTAAAAGTTGAGGAAGAATTTGTAAATTGAGGAAACCGGGTGGGCGAATTTTGAATCTCCAAGGAAAGAAAGAATCGTCTCCCATGAAAGAGATACCTAATTCTCCTTTAGGAGCTTCAATTCTAAAATAAAGCTCATTTTTGGGTAACTTGAAAGTGGGAGAGGGCTTTTTACCAATGAACCGATAATCAAAATCATTCCAATCTGATTTATTTACTTGATCAAGCCGTCGAGCTTCCAAATTTTCAAAAGGCCCCCCTGGAATAACTTCCAAAGCTTGTTTGATTATTTTCACGGATTCTCTCATTTCTCCGATTCGTACCAAATAACGAGCTAATGAATCTCCATCTTTTTGCCATTGAATTTGCCAATCCAACTCATCGTAACATTCATGATGATCAACTTTACGAACATCCCATTTTACTCCTGAAGCTCGTGGCATAGGCCCTGATAAACCCCAATTTATGGCTTCTTCTCTACCAATAATACCTACTCCCTCAACTCGTTTCAAAAAGATAGGATTTCGTGTAATAAGTCTTTCATATTCATCCACCTTCGGTAGGAAATAATCACAAAAGTCTAAACATTTGTCTACCCAACCGTAAGGTAGATCCGCGGCTACTCCCCCGATACGAAAATAATTATGCATCATTCGCATACCAGTTGCGGCTTCGAATAAATCATATATCATTTCTCTTTCCCTGAAGATGTAGAAGAAAGGAGTTTGTGCACCAATATCAGCCATAAAGGGTCCGAGCCATAACAAATGGGAAGCTATGCGACTTAACTCTAGCATAATGATTCTTATATAACTAGCTCTTTTAGGCACCTGAATATTGGTCAATCTTTCTGGTGCATTTGCTGTTACTGCTTCTGCGAACATAGTAGCTAAATAATCCCATCGTGTGACGTAGGGAAGATATTGGACAACTGTTCTATTTTCAGCAATCTTTTCCATTCCTCTATGTAAATAACCTAATATGGGTTCACAACCAGTAACATCTTCACCATCTAAGGTAACAATAAGTCGAAGAACACCATGCATTGATGGATGATGAGGGCCCATACTTATTATCATGGGATCTCTCTTTGTAGTGAGCATGGTCGTATGCCGCTCTCCCTCGAATAATTCCAGAAATGAGTAAGAATAAGGAAATTTTCATTCTTCATATTGATATAATTACAGTGGATGCTTAGCTAAAGATTCTAAAAGATAAATTAACGTTTTTTCAGTCCGCGAATACGTAATTGATTAATCAAATTTTCGTAACAGAGTGAATTTTTTTGAGATAGATAAACCAAAAGACGTTCACGTTTTCCTAGGATTTTCCACAAACCTCTCTGAGATGAATAGTCTTTGCCATGCAATTTTAAATGATAGGTAAGTTTCAAAATTCGATTAGTTAAATGGGATATTTGAAACTCAACAGATCCTGTTTGTTTTTCGGGAACCAAAGATGAACGAATCAATGTATTTTTAGCCATAGGAACAACAATTGCTCCTAAATTAATTATATGATGGAGAGAAAAAATAAAAATTTTGGATTGTAGCTAATTAATAGTTTTTTTACAAAAATAAGAGCAAGATTTTCAATATCTTAAGATGTCTATAAAATAGAATAACATTTTTCCAAATATTCTTAAAAAACTGGATAAATTCATAGAGAATAAACAAGATTCTATTTGAGTAGTGGCAAATAGCACATTCTTTCAAATAGTGATGGATAAATAATAAAAAGGTTCGTAATTTCCATATAATATAATATAATCCAAATTTTTATTTAGAGAAATCCTGATGGAATGCTATAAACAATGATAAAAATTGTTCATAACCGAAAATACTGAATGAAAAAGAGAAAAAGAATGCAAACATTTTTTTTTATTTTTTTTTTTTCTCAACTGTTTTTTGAGGGATACATACAAATTCTTAACATAGCGAATCGACTTCCATCATTTGTATTAAACCAAAATCTATTCATACAACCCAGATCTTCCAATCGATAGCTGGACCAAAGAAACCGTTTAATCATTTGAGTTTCATTTGCGTTAAATTTTCGATCTTCTTTTTTTATTGGTTCCTCGTAGTTACGTCTATTCTCCCCGGAACAAGAATTAAATTCTGCTCCTTGATTTCCATTTTCCTCTAGATATAAGGAATTCCATATTCCCAATTGTATACGACGTTTCGAAGGTAAAATATCTTCGAGATTAAATGAATCTGAAATAATTATTTTTTCTTTATTCTCAATAACTTTTACGCGTAGTATAGATTCATGAATGAAATCAGATATTCTTCTAAATCTACTTTTAAAATTTAATAGAATACTTATCATTTTATACATCAGAATCTCATCGTATAATACTTCTGGTAAACGATGTCCCAAATCTTTGAATATTTTATTTGTGCCATCCATGCAAGTATAGTTATAAAATAGAACTATATTTTTCAATATCTTCTCATAGAGAGACCGAAAATTGCCTCCTTCAGCTGAATTTACTCCAAAATTAATGATATTCAGAAGATTCGTTGTATTTCCTACTATTTCCGCTTTCTCTGCTATCTGTTCAGATTTCAAATTCCATCGCTCAATATACTTATGAGATTCTCTTTTCTCAAGTGATCTTTTTTTTGCATAATCATCTTTGTCTTTCCTTAAAAGAGATCTCTTTGGTTCGTGTATGAAACTAAAGTCACAAGTTGTTAGAAATTCATACATTTCTATAATGTTGAATTTTTTTAGAATCTCTGGATATAACCATGAATATAAATTGGAATTTAAATGAATATTTTTTTTCCTATCAATTCTTTTATACTCACTATTCTTTCTATCATTGACTAATTTATATTTACGTATCTTTTGAATACGATCATTAAACACGATTTCTTTTTTTTCATCTTGCCATATTGGAAATCTTTCAATGTCCGAATCTTCTATAGAAGCAAGATAACTATAAGATAAAAGATTATATTTGTACCGTTCGTTAAGTTTCCCCGTCTCTTTCAGATCCGCAATGAGTTTAGAATAAATCCTTTTTTTATAAGAACGTAAAGATTTATATTTGTCAAAATTATCGGAAAAATAATTTTCTATTTGCCAATGTTCAGTAACCTTATCTTTCCATCTCCGTGGTGCAATCTTACGCCATATCCGTAAAGGTACATTACATCGATGAAAACATTGTAACCATTTCTTCCAGTCCTTCTCTTCCAAATCCCGTGGCTTCCTGGAACCGAGTATTCCCTCTTCATTTGAAAAAGCTTCAATATTTTCTTCAATAAAGAGATTTGATATCCGGTGCCTTAATGATTCCACTGGATAAGACTTATTCATCGTTCTCATTTGCCATATTTTGTGAAATACATATGCTTGGGATATTAATCCCGTATCCTGACTAGGATGAACCTTGAAATATTTCATTTCTTTACTAGAAATGATTAAATCTTTATTTAAAAATTTATTATCCTTCGTTTTTGACCGAGAAATGAAAAATTTTATTTTTTTATAAATTGTTGAAAGATCTCTTGTCAATCCCATTTTTAATTGTATTTTGAACCAAATGAGATGAAGAAAAACTACAAAATTTCTATTCATTTTTTTTGAAAAAATCTTGATTAAATAGATCCATTCCTCGATCAATTCCATACTTCTTCTGTGAAAATTCACAATTATTTGATGATTTTGAATTGATATCTTTTTTGATCTCAGTTCTTTCTCATTACCGGGATACACTCCATTCTTCTCTTTTGAATTAATATTAATTTCTAGTTCATCAGAATGGGTCTGTTCAGTAATTCCTCCAATCTGATTACTTTCCGGGGCTATGAAATCCCTTAATTCTTCAATATTCGTTCGAGCTTCATATCCAGATTGATCTGGAATTGCTGATGAAAAATTTTCATTACATTTAGTTGTAATTCCGATTGGTAATTCATCAATTATTTTGCTACTTGTCCCAAAATTTGTTCTGTGTTCATTATCTGGTTCAAGGCTAGATATATCATTACTCGTAGTTTTATTGAGCTGAGCATCTAATATTGTTAGATCTTTTTTATAAATATTTGATTCTTTTTTTAATGGAAAAAACTTGTCAAAGATTTTTGTAATTTTTTCCGATAAAATATTTATTTTCCATCTTTTTTTAAATCCCCCAATTAAAGGCTTAAAGAAGGAAGGGTTTTTTTTTATACTGCCAAAGGGTAAATAGGTTTGAAATCCCAAGGCTGTTAAAAAACCATAATCAATTTTTTTATTTTTTGCTATTTTATTTTTTGTTAAACTATATGAATTCGTTTCGAATCCAGGATCACGCCACTTCAAATGAAAAGGATTTATAATTTTTATTTGAAGACCATCTCTTTGCCACGAAAATGGTAATTTGTTCACCGAAACTTCGGTACCATCATAAGTACATCCTATAAAAAATTCCTTATTCCAATCATTCCAATCTTCTGCCCATTCCTTAGTTTGGAATAATAATAGATAACTAATAGTTTTAAATATTATTAATATAGGTAATACTATATATTTTCTAAAGTATAATTGGCTGATTAAAAGAAAACCTCTTACCCAATGAGCAAGCGGAAAATCAAATCTGTTTGCTGTCGCGAGACGATTAGCTTTTGTTACTACTTTTATAGCAAAAGCCTTTTTCGAAAAAAAGGCTATTAATCCTTTCATTTTCTTCTCAGGATGTGCAAAAGTCGGTTTTACATTTACGCCTATTATGCCCGGAAAAGAGAACGTCGTTTTTTTAAATATTCTCAAAAAAAATGGAGAATGCATTTGCAATTGTAAGGATTCTTGTAATAAAGCTTTACGTCTTCGAGCACGTATGGATCCTAATATCAGGTTCCGACGAAAATCTGGTTGTGTTGCGAAACTTTTCACAAATCTAAATTTTTTATTCTTTTTTTTAATAAAATCTATACTTTTTATTCTGAGGGAACGAATTCCACTGTATACATTCATAAAATCGAATGCATTGTTTATTAGTTTTAAAAATAGAGGTTTTTCTTTTTTAATTTCTCGGAGTTGGGGTTCCTTATAGATCTGTAATATTTCCGCTATTAAAGGGGAAGAAAGATTTTCTTTTACTCCAGTAAAGTTACCTGAAGATAAATCATCTGTTTGCCAAGCATATTGAAGTTTCCACCATAGAGAATAATCGTCAGTCAAAATACAAGGTGATTTTGGTATTGCAACTCCTTCACGTAATTCCCTATTCAGAAGAGGATCAAACCCTTTAAGGAAAATATCGTTCCCGTGATCGCATAATTTATTTTTTTTTTCAATAACTTTTTCTATTGAAGATCCTTTGTCTAGAGCTCGAATTCTATTCGTTAATTCATTATTCAAATTAGATTTTCCCCGTTTTTCGGTATCAATCCATTCCTTCTGACAAAGATCTTCGAATGACGAAGGAATATCCGAAAGATTGAAATATTCCTTGAAATTTATTTCAAAAATTGACAAACTAGGTGAAGATGTGAAAGATATTCTTTGTCTCCCATCACTCACACACGCGTCAAAAAAATATTGAGACATCTCTGTTTTTATAGGAGTCATCGCCTTGAAATAAAAAAGATCTTCCTCGACATATCGGAATGGTCGGACCCATTTTCGGTAATCGAATAAGATAGTAGGCCACTTTTTTAACCACGATAACTTTTTAGCTTCCTTTTTTTCAAAATTAGAATATATCCTGTTATCGAAGAGAGGTACAGGAGCTCTACCCAAATATAATAGACAGAGAGCTATATAAATGATACGGGAAGTTCGAGCAAAGAGAATCCTTACTAAATAAGAAAGCCTATTATCTGTATCTGAATCGGGTTTTAAAACGGAAATAAATTTGGCCAAAATTCCGGGAAAAATGGAACCACCCAACCACCAGCCATAAAGGCTACTTATTACAAATAAAAATTTATTACTATAACGGAAAGTAAAGAGTTTGGCTAATCTTGCTAATACAGGACTTGGTAAGAGAACAGGATTGAATAATGAAAGGATAATAATATCCAAAAATGTTAATATTCTTCCTTCATAGACAAATTGAATATCATCAGATTTCCGGACTATTTTTGCACTCCTAAAATGATAATGATATATTGGTCTTTTTTCTTTTTGCAATCGGTGACATAAAAGACGATGCCAATAAAATAACATGTACGGTAAAACTAGCAAAGTTACTGCATGAGGTTTCACTAACATGACGTAGAGATGTAAATAGTATACCGATAAAATGATTACCAGTTGTCCTACAATTGAAGTTCCAATAACTAATTTAGCATTAGAATCTTTCCCTAAAAGAAAGGTTCTTACGAGTAAGATCTGAGGAAGACCGATAGGTAATGTTGCAACAAATCCGTAATATAGCCCGAATAGGATCAATGGGCTTGAAACATTTATCCACGGCAATATTTCAATCCGTAATAAAAAAAGTGAAAAAGTTTTTTTTGACGTAATAGGATCACCTCCTCAGAAACGGGAGTAGAAAATGGTTATTAATAGCTGCTTTATCCTCTTCCGAGATTATTCTATTATCTCTCTTATTATCTTTCTTACAAGCATGTTTTTTTTTTAAAGTATTCGATTCGCCTTGCATTCCCCGTTCACATTTACTGTGGTTCATACGAGTAACAGAAACTCTTTTTGACAAATGTAAATAGTTTGTTTCTACCACACTTTTCTTACTCGAACGATATGGAAAGATTAGTGATATGAAAAGTAACACTAAATTGAATATATGGATTCGATGTGAAGAATTGGAACAAATGATAAATAGAAAGTCGAAGAGCTTGTGTTCTCGATTGGAAAAGATTTCAGTTAACAATCCCAAATTCCATTTTGTCCATAAATTCAATAAATATCTATTCAATAAATATTGATGATCTTTATCCCAACAAGCTTTCTCCCAATGAGGGTTCTGTTGAGGTTTCTGCATCC